GGGTAACCATCCCCTATATGGTTTAGTACATAATATGCATAATATTACATAATGTATTAGTACATATATGTATTATCACCATATCATTAATTTAACCATAAAGCAGGGACATATATGTGAAGGTATACATAAAGCATAACATTAAGACTCACAAATTAAATTATTTCGACCCGGGTAATATATTATTCCCCAAAAAATTGTCCTCACATTTTTCCTTGAATGGATCAACTAAGATTTTATTCGAACATATTAATGTAGTAAGAAACCACCAACTAATTTACATAAAGGAATATCATGCATGATGGAATCAAGGACACTAATCGTGGGGGTTGCACAATATGAACTATTACTGGCATCTGGTTCCTATTTCAGGGACATAACTGTAATATCCCACCCTCGGATAATTATACTGGCATCTGATTAATGGTGTAGTACATATGTTTCATTACCCCACATGCCGAGCATTCTTTTATATGCATAAGGTATTTTTTTTTTGGTTTCCTTTCATCTTGCATCTCAGAGTGCAGGCACAAATGTTGATTTAAGGTTGAACATTTTCCTTGAATGTGATAATATAAATGAATTATCGTAAGACATAATTTAAGAATTACATACTTCTAACTCAAGTGCATAACATATTCATCTCTTATTCAACTTATCCTTACATAGTGCCCCCTTTGGTTTTTGCGCGACAAACCCCCTTACCCCCTACGCTCAAAGAATCCTGTTATCCTTGTCAAACCCCGAAACCAAGGAGGACCCAAGAACGTGTAAGCCAACGAGTTGAGGTACGAATTGGCATCCCATTATATATATATATATATATGTGCATCGGTTTTTTTATCACAATTTATTGATCACCTAAAAATCTCTCCCAAAACCCCCAAAAAATCACCTCCACACTAAATTTTCTAATATTATTTAGCTAGCGTAGCTTAATACAAAGCATAGCACTGAAGATGCTAAGATGAGACCTAAAAATCTCCGCATGCACAAAGGCATGGTCCCGACCTTATTATCAGCTTTAACTCAACTTACACATGCAAGTCTCCGCACCCCAGTGAATATGCCCTCAATCCCCCTGCCCGGGGACGAGGAGCGGGCATCAGGCACAAATATTAGCCCAAGACGCCTAGCCGAGCCACACCCCCAAGGGAATTCAGCAGTGATAAACATTAAGCCATAAGTGAAAACTTGACTCAGTTAGTGTTAAGAGGGCCGGTAAAACTCGTGCCAGCCACCGCGGTTAGACGAGAGGCCCTAGTTGATATTACAACGGCGTAAAGGGTGGTTAAGGATAAATAAAAATAAAGTCAAATGGCCCCTTGGCCGTCATACGCTTCTAGGCGTCCGAAGCCCTAATACGAAAGTAACTTTAATGAACCCACCTGACCCCACGAAAGCTGAGAAACAAACTGGGATTAGATACCCCACTATGCTCAGCCGTAAACTTAGACATCCAACTACAATAGATGTCCGCCAGGGTACTACGAGCATTAGCTTAAAACCCAAAGGACCTGACGGTGTCTCAGACCCCCCTAGAGGAGCCTGTTCTAGAACCGATAACCCCCGTTCAACCTCACCACTCCTAGCCAACCCAGCCTATATACCGCCGTCGTCAGCTTACCCTGTGAAGGTAATAAAAGTAAGCAAAATGGGTACAACCCAAAACGTCAGGTCGAGGTGTAGCGTATGGAGTGGGAAGAAATGGGCTACATTTTCTAGCATAGAATATTACGAATATGCACCATGAAACAGTGCTTGAAGGAGGATTTAGTAGTAAAAGGGAAATAGAGTGTCCCTTTGAACCCGGCTCTGAGACGCGTACACACCGCCCGTCACTCTCCCCTGTCAAAATGCACCAAAAATATCTAATATAATAGCACCGACAAGGGGAGGCAAGTCGTAACACGGTAAGTGTACCGGAAGGTGCACTTGGATCAAACCCAGGGTGTGGCTGAGTTAGTCAAGCATCTCACTTACACCGAGAAGACATCCATGCAAATTGGATCGCCCTGAGCCAAACAGCTAGCTTAACTACCTAATAACTAAACAATATAAATAAAATAAGATAGACCTAACACTAAAAATTAAATCATTCTTTTACCTGAGTATGGGCGACAGAAAAGGTTCCACAAAGCAATAGAAATAGTACCGCAAGGGAAAGCTGAAAGAGAAATGAAATAACCCATATAAGCAATAAAAAGCAAAGATTAAACCTTGTACCTTTTGCATCATGATTTAGCCAGTACACCCAAGCAAAGAGACCTTTAGTTTGAAACCCCGAAACCAGGTGAGCTACCCCGAGACAGCCTATTGAGGGCCAACCCGTCTCTGTGGCAAAAGAGTGGGAAGAGCTCCGGGTAGAAGTGACAGACCTACCGAACCTGGTGATAGCTGGTTGCCTAAGAAATGGATAGAAGTTCAGCCTCGTACTCCCCAAATCAAATAAACATCAATAAGACAACAAGAGAAACATACGAGAGTTAGTTAAAGGGGGTACAGCCCCTTTGACAAAGGATACAACCTTTCTAGGAGGATAAAGATCATAATTCATAAAACATACTGTTCTAGTGGGCCTAAAAGCAGCCACCTAGATAGAAAGCGTTAAAGCTCAGACAGATAGAAGTTTATTATCCTGATAATATATCTTACTCCCCTAAATACTATTAGGCCAACCCATGCCCACATGGAAGAGATTATGCTAAAATGAGTAACAAGAAGGCCCGCCCTTCTCCAAGCACAAGTGTAAGCCAAATCGGACAAGCCATTGGCAACTAACGAACTCAACCAAAGAGAGCAATGTGGTGTCACAAAAAAACCTAGAAAAACCCACAACCCAAATATCGTTACCCCCACACTGGAGTGCAACAAAGGAAAGACTAAAAGAAAAGGAAGGAACTCGGCAAACACAAGCCTCGCCTGTTTACCAAAAACATCGCCTCCTGCAACACAACCAAGTATAGGAGGTCCAGCCTGCCCAGTGACTACAAGTTCAACGGCCGCGGTATTTTGACCGTGCAAAGGTAGCGCAATCACTTGTCTTTTAAATAGAGACCTGTATGAATGGCCAAACGAGGGCTTAACTGTCTCCCTTTTCCAGTCAGTGAAATTGATCTACCCGTGCAGAAGCGGGTATAATAATACAAGACGAGAAGACCCTTTGGAGCTTAAGGTACAAAACTCAACCACGTTAAGCAACTCAATAAAAAGTGAAAACTTTGTGGAACATGAGATTTTACCTTCGGTTGGGGCGACCACGGAGGAAAGAAGAGCCTCCAGGTGGACCGGGAAAATTTCCTAAAACCAAGAGAGACATCTCTAAGCCACAGAACATCTGACCAAATATGATCCGGCTAATACAAGCCGATCAACGAACCAAGTTACCCTAGGGATAACAGCGCAATCCTCTCCCAGAGTCCATATCGACGAGGGGGTTTACGACCTCGATGTTGGATCAGGACATCCTAATGGTGCAGCCGCTATTAAGGGTTCGTTTGTTCAACGATTAAAGTCCTACGTGATCTGAGTTCAGACCGGAGCAATCCAGGTCAGTTTCTATCTGTAACGCTACTTTTCCTAGTACGAAAGGATCGGAAAAGAGGGGCCAATGCTCGAGGCACGCCCCACCCCTAATTTATGAAAACAAATAAATAAAATAAAGGGAGGGCCAAGACCCCAGCTGGCCAAAATAAGGACATACTGGGGTGGCAGAGCATGGTAAATTGCGAAAGGCCTAAGCCCTTTTAACCAGAGGTTCAAATCCTCTTCCCAGTTTATGCTAAACACCCTAATAACCCACCTAATTAACCCCCTAGCCTACATCGTACCCGTACTTTTAGCAGTAGCCTTCCTAACACTTATTGAACGAAAGGTATTAGGATACATGCAACTACGAAAGGGACCAAACGTGGTAGGCCCATACGGATTACTACAACCAATTGCTGACGGGGTAAAACTCTTCATTAAAGAACCCGTCCGCCCATCTACATCCTCCCCATTTCTGTTTTTAGCTGCTCCAGTACTAGCACTAACCCTAGCCATGACCTTATGAGCACCAGTACCTATACCTCACCCAGTAACTGATCTTAACCTGGGGATCCTCTTTATTCTGGCCCTATCAAGCCTTGCAGTATACTCAATCCTAGGGTCAGGATGAGCATCAAATTCAAAATACGCTCTAATTGGGGCACTACGGGCCGTAGCCCAAACAATGTCGTATGAAGTCAGCTTAGGCCTTATCCTTTTATCCGTTATTATTTTCTCCGGAGGATATACACTACAAACATTTAATACTACTCAGGAAAGCATCTGATTACTAATCCCCGCTTGACCTTTAGCCGCAATATGGTATATTTCAACACTGGCCGAGACAAACCGAGCACCATTCGACCTAACAGAAGGGGAATCTGAACTAGTGTCCGGCTTTAACGTAGAATATGCAGGAGGACCATTTGCACTTTTCTTTCTAGCCGAATACGCCAACATTCTTCTAATGAACACCCTCTCAGCTGTCTTATTTTTAGGAGCCTCACACATCCCAAACATACCAGAACTTACAACAATTAACCTCATAACTAAAGCTGCACTACTATCCATTCTATTCCTATGAGTACGAGCCTCATACCCACGATTCCGTTATGACCAACTAATACACCTAGTATGAAAAAATTTCCTCCCTCTCACACTAGCCTTTGTACTATGACATACCGCTCTGCCAATTGCACTAGCGGGGCTCCCCCCACAACTATAACTAAGGAACTGTGCCTGAGCACCCAAGGACCACTTTGATAGAGTGAATTACAGGGGTTAAAATCCCCTCAGTTCCTAGAAAGAAGGGAATTGAACCCATACTCAAGAGATCAAAACTCCTGGTGCTTCCTTTACACCACTTTCTAAGGCGGGGTCAGCTAATAAAGCTTTCGGGCCCATACCCCGAACATGACGGTTAAAGTCCCTCCTCCGCCAATGAACCCATACGTACTTATAATTTTACTATCCAGTCTAGGACTAGGAACTACTCTAACCTTCGCCAGCTCTCACTGACTTCTAGCTTGAATAGGCCTAGAAATTAACACACTAGCAATTACCCCCCTAATAGCACAACACCACCACCCCCGCGCAGTAGAAGCAACAACAAAATACTTCTTAACCCAAGCCACTGCAGCAGCAATAATTCTATTTGCCAGCACAACAAATGCCTGAATAACAGGAGAATGGAACATCACCGACCTATCAGACCCCCTCGCTAATACAATATTTATAACCGCCCTAGCACTTAAGATTGGACTTGCACCAATACACTTCTGAATGCCCGAAGTTATACAAGGATTAGATCTATTAACAGGACTTATTCTCTCCACATGACAAAAACTTGCCCCCTTCGCACTCATCATTCAAACAGCACAAAACATTGACCCACTACTATTAACATTACTAGGGGTAACATCCACATTAGTAGGCGGGTGAGGAGGCCTAAACCAAACCCAGCTACGAAAAATCCTAGCCTACTCCTCAATTGCACACATAGGGTGAATAATTATTGTAATTCAATACGCCCCCCAACTCACCCTAATTGCACTAGGGACATACATTGTCATGACCTCCGCAGCATTCCTAACCCTAAAAATATCACTGACAACTAAACTCAGCACGCTAGCAACAACCTGATCAAAAAACCCCATCCTAACAGCAACAACTGCCCTGGTATTATTATCACTAGGCGGCCTCCCGCCGCTCACAGGGTTTATACCAAAATGATTAATTTTACAAGAACTAACAAAACAAGATCTTCCCATTATCGCCACAATTATAGCCCTAGCCGCCCTAATTAGCCTATACTTCTATCTACGACTATGCTACGCGATAACATTAACCATCTCCCCCAATACAACCAACTCAACCACCCCCTGACGAACCCAAACAACCCAAACCTCCATACCTCTAGCCCTATTTACCATAGCCACCCTTGGACTACTACCAATGACCCCAACCATTCTAATACTAGCCACCTAGGGACTTAGGATAATATTAGACCAAAAGCCTTCAAAGCTTTAAGTAGAAGTGAAAATCTTCTAGTCCCTGATTAAGACCTACGAGAGATCAACTCGCATCTCCTGATTGCAAATCAGATACTTTTATTAAGCTAAGGCCTTACTAGATGGGAAGGCCTCGATCCTACAAACTCTTAGTTAACAGCTAAGCGCTCAAGCCAGCGAGCATCCATCTACTTTTCCCGCCGTTTAACTCAGAAAGGCGGGAAAAGCCCCGGCAGAGTATTAATCTACGTCTTCGGATTTGCAATCCAATATGTTTTCTTCACCACGGGGCTGATAGGAAGAGGACTTAAACCTCTGTCTTCGGGGCTACAACCCACCGCCTAAACACTCGGCTACCCTACCTGTGGCAATCACGCGCTGATTCTTCTCTACCAACCACAAAGACATTGGTACCCTTTATCTAGTATTTGGTGCCTGAGCCGGAATAGTAGGAACCGCTTTAAGCCTCCTCATCCGAGCTGAACTTAGTCAACCCGGATCACTTCTAGGTGATGACCAAATTTACAATGTAATTGTTACCGCCCACGCCTTCGTTATAATTTTCTTTATAGTAATGCCTATCCTCATTGGAGGATTCGGAAACTGACTTGTACCCCTGATAATCGGAGCCCCAGACATGGCCTTCCCACGAATAAATAATATAAGCTTCTGACTTCTTCCCCCATCATTCCTGTTACTACTAGCTTCCTCTGGTGTTGAAGCCGGAGCTGGCACCGGATGGACAGTATACCCCCCTCTTGCAGGGAACGTGGCCCACGCAGGAGCATCAGTAGACCTAACAATTTTCTCACTACATTTAGCAGGTGTCTCATCAATCCTGGGGGCAATCAACTTCATTACCACAACCATTAACATAAAACCTCCAGCCATTTCCCAATACCAAACACCCCTATTTGTTTGATCCGTACTTGTAACCGCCGTCCTCCTTCTCCTATCACTACCTGTTCTAGCTGCCGGTATTACAATGCTTTTAACAGATCGAAATCTTAACACCACATTCTTTGATCCCGCAGGCGGGGGGGACCCAATTCTATATCAACACTTATTCTGATTCTTTGGTCACCCAGAAGTTTATATTTTAATCCTTCCAGGATTTGGAATTATTTCTCATGTTGTAGCCTATTATTCAGGTAAAAAAGAACCATTTGGTTATATAGGAATAGTATGAGCCATAATGGCCATTGGCCTCCTAGGGTTCATTGTATGAGCCCACCATATGTTTACCGTCGGAATGGACGTAGACACCCGTGCATATTTTACATCCGCAACAATAATCATCGCAATTCCAACGGGTGTAAAAGTATTTAGCTGACTGGCTACACTTCACGGAGGATCAATTAAATGAGAAACACCAATACTATGAGCCCTAGGATTCATCTTCCTGTTTACAGTGGGAGGACTTACAGGAATTGTCCTCTCTAATTCATCACTTGATATTGTTCTCCACGACACCTATTATGTAGTAGCACATTTCCACTATGTACTATCAATGGGTGCCGTATTCGCAATTATGGCAGCCTTTGTACACTGATTCCCCCTACTAACAGGGTACACTCTACATAGCGCTTGAACAAAAATCCACTTTGGGGTTATATTTATTGGAGTTAACCTCACATTCTTCCCACAACACTTCCTAGGTCTAGCAGGAATACCACGACGGTATTCTGATTACCCAGACGCTTATGCCCTATGAAATACAGTATCATCTATCGGATCCCTAATCTCCCTAGTAGCGGTAATTATGTTCCTATTTATCCTATGAGAAGCCTTCGCCGCTAAACGAGAAGTGTTATCTGTAGAACTAACAATAACAAATGTGGAATGACTCCATGGCTGCCCCCCTCCTTACCACACATACGAGGAACCAGCATTTGTTCAAATTCAATCAAATTAACGAGAAAGGGAGGAATTGAACCCCCATATGCTGGTTTCAAGCCAGCCACATAACCACTCTGTCACTTCCTTCTAAAGACATTAGTAAAATGAAGATTACATCACCTTGTCAAGGTGAAATTGTAGGTTAAATCCCTGCATGTCTTACACTTAAAATTAATGGCACACCCAACGCAACTAGGATTCCAAGACGCGGCATCACCCGTTATAGAAGAACTTCTTCACTTCCATGACCACGCATTAATAATTGTGTTTTTAATTAGCACCCTAGTGCTATATATTATTATTGCAATGGTATCAACCAAACTTACTAATAAATATATTTTAGACTCCCAAGAAATCGAAATTGTATGAACTATTCTACCAGCCGTTATTTTAGTATTAATTGCTCTACCATCCCTACGAATTCTTTACCTTATGGACGAAATTAATGATCCCCACCTAACAATCCAAGCAATAGGACACCCATGATACTGAAGCTATGAGTATACAGATTACGAAAACCTAGGATTTGACTCTTATATAGTACCCACCCAAGACCTTGCCCCAGGACAATTCCGACTCTTAGAAACAGACCATCGAATAGTTGTCCCAATAGAGTCCCCAGTCCGTGTCTTAGTATCCGCTGAAGACGTACTACACTCCTGAGCCGTTCCATCTTTAGGTGTAAAAATAGACGCAGTCCCAGGCCGACTAAATCAAACTGCTTTCATCGCCTCACGCCCAGGAGTATTCTACGGACAATGCTCTGAAATCTGCGGAGCAAATCATAGCTTTATACCAATTGTAGTTGAAGCAGTACCACTAGAACACTTCGAAAACTGATCCTCACTAATACTAGAAGACGCCTCGCTAGGAAGCTAAATATTGGACAAAGCGTTGGCCTTTTAAGCCAAAGATTGGTGATTCCCGACCACCTCTAGTGAAATGCCACAATTAAACCCAGGCCCTTGATTTGCAATCTTAGTATTTTCTTGACTAGTTTTCTTAACTATTATTCCAACTAAAATCTTAAGCCACATCTCACCAAATGAACCAACCCCAGTAAGTGCCGAAAAACACAAAACTGAATCCTGAGACTGACCATGATAGTAAGCTTCTTCGACCAATTTGCAAGCCCATCCTACCTAGGAATTCCACTAATTGCCATCGCAATTGCACTGCCCTGAGTACTTTACCCAACTTCATCATCTCGATGAATTAATAACCGCCTTATTACAATTCAAGGATGATTTATTAATCGATTTACAAATCAGCTAATACTCCCACTAAATGTAGGGGGACATAAATGAGCCCTACTACTAGCCTCCCTAATAATTTTCTTAATTACAATTAACATGTTAGGGCTCCTGCCATATACCTTTACACCAACGACACAACTATCACTCAATATAGGATTTGCTGTACCACTATGACTTGCTACAGTAATTATCGGAATGCGAAATCAACCAACAGTAGCTTTAGGTCACCTGTTACCAGAAGGTACACCCATCCCACTGATTCCAGTACTAATTATTATCGAAACAATTAGTCTATTTATTCGACCATTAGCCCTAGGAGTCCGACTCACAGCCAACTTAACTGCAGGCCACCTTCTAATTCAACTTATCGCCACAGCTGTATTTGTCCTACTACCAATGATACCAACAGTAGCAATTCTAACCGCCGCAGTATTATTTTTACTAACACTATTAGAAGTAGCCGTGGCAATAATTCAAGCTTATGTATTTGTACTTCTTCTAAGCCTATACCTACAAGAAAACGTTTAATGGCCCACCAAGCACATGCCTATCATATAGTTGATCCAAGCCCATGACCACTAACCGGAGCTATCGCTGCCCTACTAATAACATCCGGCTTAGCAATCTGATTTCACTTCCACTCAACAACATTAATAACTCTAGGACTAATTCTCCTACTTCTTACTATGTATCAATGATGACGTGACATCATTCGAGAAGGAACCTTCCAAGGCCACCACACACCCCCAGTACAAAAAGGACTACGATACGGAATAATCTTATTTATTACCTCCGAAGTATTCTTCTTCCTAGGATTCTTCTGAGCATTCTACCACTCAAGTTTAGCACCTACCCCAGAACTAGGGGGATGCTGACCTCCCACAGGAATCACCCCCCTAGACCCATTTGAAGTGCCCCTTCTCAACACAGCTGTACTATTAGCATCAGGGGTTACAGTTACATGAGCCCACCACAGCATTATAGAAGGGGAACGAAAACAAGCTATTCAATCCTTAGCATTAACCATTCTACTTGGACTCTACTTTACTGCTCTCCAAGCTATGGAATATTATGAAGCACCATTCACAATTGCAGACGGAGTATATGGCTCAACATTCTTTGTAGCTACAGGGTTCCATGGACTCCATGTTATTATTGGATCAACCTTCCTAGCAGTATGCCTTCTACGCCAAATCCAATACCACTTTACATCCGAACACCATTTCGGCTTTGAAGCCGCTGCCTGATACTGACACTTTGTCGACGTAGTATGACTATTCCTCTACGTGTCTATCTATTGATGAGGCTCATAATCTTTCTAGTATTAAAGTTAGTACAAGTGACTTCCAATCACACAGTCTTGGTTAAACCCCAAGGAAAGATAATGAATCTAATTATAACCATTTTAACTATTACAGCCGCCCTTTCACTAATTTTAGCAACCATTTCTTTCTGACTCCCACAAATAAACCCAGACGCAGAAAAGCTATCACCATACGAATGTGGATTTGACCCCCTGGGATCTGCCCGATTGCCATTTTCTTTACGCTTCTTCCTAGTAGCTATTTTATTTCTTCTCTTTGACCTAGAAATTGCCCTTCTCCTCCCATTACCCTGAGGGGACCAACTTAACAATCCTACTGGAACATTCTTCTGAGCCACAACAGTCCTAATCTTATTAACCCTGGGACTAATTTATGAATGAACTCAAGGTGGCTTAGAATGAGCAGAATAGGGAGCTAGTCCAAAACAAGACCTCTGATTTCGGCTCAGAAAATCGTGGTTTAATTCCACGGCCCCCTTATGACACCCGTACATTTTAGCTTTAGCTCAGCATTCATCTTAGGCCTGATAGGACTGGCATTTCACCGGACCCACCTACTCTCCGCACTCTTATGTTTAGAAGGAATAATATTATCCCTATTTATTGCACTGGCCCTATGAGCCCTACAATTTGAATCTACAGGATTTTCAACAGCCCCCATATTACTTTTGGCCTTCTCTGCTTGCGAAGCTAGCACTGGTCTGGCCTTACTAGTTGCCACTGCTCGTACCCACGGCACTGACCGACTACAAAACCTCAATCTTCTACAATGCTAAAAGTACTTATTCCCACATTTATACTATTCCCAACAATTTGATTAACTTCTCCTAAATGACTATGGACAACTACAACCGCACACAGCCTCCTAATTGCCTCCATTAGCCTAATATGATTTAAATGGACATCTGAAACCGGATGAACTTCCTCCAACACATACTTAGCCACAGATCCACTATCAACCCCCCTTTTAGTACTAACATGCTGACTACTTCCCCTTATAATTTTAGCCAGCCAAAACCACATTAATCCAGAGCCAATTAGCCGACAACGACTGTATATTACGCTCCTGACCTCACTACAAGCCTTTCTAATTATAGCATTCGGCGCCACAGAAATTATTATATTTTATATTATATTTGAAGCTACACTTATCCCAACCCTTATCATTATTACCCGATGAGGAAATCAGACCGAACGACTCAATGCAGGAACCTACTTCTTATTTTATACCCTAGCAGGATCACTCCCGCTCTTAGTTGCCCTTCTCCTTCTCCAGCAATCTACGGGCACACTATCAATACTAGTTCTCCAATATTCACAACCTCTACAACTCAATTCTTGAGGCCATATAATCTGATGAGCTGGCTGCCTAATCGCATTTTTAGTTAAAATACCATTATATGGAGTACACCTTTGACTACCAAAAGCACATGTAGAAGCCCCTGTAGCAGGATCAATAGTATTAGCAGCAGTCTTACTAAAACTAGGTGGATACGGAATAATACGAATAATAGTGATATTAGACCCCCTATCAAAAGAACTAGCCTACCCATTTATTATTTTAGCCCTATGAGGCATTATTATAACAGGGTCAATTTGCCTCCGACAAACAGACCTAAAATCACTAATCGCCTACTCATCCGTAAGTCACATAGGCCTTGTAGCAGGCGGGATTTTAATCCAAACCCCATGAGGATTTTCAGGAGCAATTATTTTAATAATTGCCCATGGATTAGTCTCCTCAGCACTATTTTGCTTAGCCAACACAGCTTATGAACGAACACACAGCCGAACAATAATCCTTGCCCGAGGACTACAAATTATTTTTCCACTAACCGCAGTATGGTGATTCATTGCTAACCTAGCTAACCTAGCACTCCCACCACTACCCAACCTAATAGGAGAACTTATAATCATTACAACACTATTTAACTGATCCCCATGAACGATTCTACTTACAGGTCTAGGAACACTTATTACAGCTGGCTACTCCCTATATATGTTCCTTATATCACAACGAGGCCCTACACCAAATCACATTACAGGACTCCAACCATTTCATACCCGAGAACACCTACTGATAATACTACACCTAGTTCCCGTCATCCTATTGGTAACAAAACCAGAACTCATATGAGGATGATGCTACTGTAAGTATAGTTTAACCAAAATATTAGATTGTGATTCTAAAGATAGGAGTTAAAATCTCCTTACTCACCAAGGGAGAACAGAAAATAGCAAGCACTGCTAATCCTTGCCCCCCATGGTTAAAATCCGTGGCTTCCTTGCGCTTTTAAAGGATAACAGTTCATCCGTTGGTCTTAGGAACCAAAAACTCTTGGTGCAAATCCAAGTAGAAGCTAAAATGACATTAATTATACACTCATCACTTCTCCTAATCTTTTTTATTTTAGTGTACCCGCTACTTACTACATTAAACCCCAACCAACAAGGGTCAAACATAGCAGGAATAACCAAAGTTGCCGTTAGTTCCGCATTCTTCATTAGTCTCTTACCATTAATAATTTTTCTGAATTTAAAAACAGAAGGAATTATTACAAACTGACAATGAATAAATACCCAAACATTTGACGTAAACATCAGCTTTAAATTTGACCACTACTCCCTAATTTTTGTCCCAATTGCCCTCTATGTAACCTGATCAATTCTAGAGTTCGCACTGTGATATATACACTCCGACCCCTATATTGACCGATTCTTTAAATATCTACTCACGTTTTTAGTAGCCATAATTATTCTAGTTACAGCTAACAATATATTTCAACTATTTATTGGTTGAGAAGGAGTAGGAATCATATCCTTCTTACTTATCGGATGATGACACGGACGGGCAGATGCCAACACAGCCGCTCTTCAAGCTGTAATCTACAACCGAGTAGGGGACATCGGGTTAATCATAACTATGGCCTGATTTGCAATAAACCTTAACTCCTGAGAAATTCAACAAATCTTTGTCTTATCAAAAAACTTCGATTTAACAATTCCCTTAATAGGACTTGCTCTAGCAGCGACGGGAAAATCAGCCCAATTTGGCCTCCACCCCTGACTTCCCTCCGCCATGGAGGGCCCTACACCAGTATCTGCCCTACTCCACTCAAGTACCATAGTTGTTGCAGGAATTTTCCTACTTATCCGCCTTCACCCCCTCATAGAAAATAACCAGTTAGCTCTAACAACCTGCCTATGCCTTGGAGCACTAACCTCACTATTCACAGCCACCTGTGCTCTGACCCAAAACGATATCAAGAAAATTGTAGCTTTCTCAACATCTAGTCAATTAGGCCTAATAATAGTTACAATTGGACTAAACCAACCACAACTAGCATTCCTTCACATCTGCACCCATGCTTTCTTTAAAGCCATACTATTCCTATGCTCAGGGTCCATTATTCACAGCCTAAACGACGAACAAGATATCCGAAAAATAGGGGGCCTATTTAATATTATACCTGCAACCTCAACTTATTTTACGATTGGTAGTTTAGCACTAACAGGAACCCCCTTCCTGGCAGGATTCTTCTCAAAAGACGCAATTATTGAAGCCCTGAACACCTCCCACCTAAACGCCTGAGCCCTAACCCTAACATTAATTGCCACATCATTCACCGCAGTATACAGTTTCCGATTAGTATATTTTGTAGTTATAGGAACCCCACGATTCCTGGCCCTGTCCCCAATTAACGAAAATAATCCACTAGTGATTAACTCCATTAAACGACTCGCTTGAGGAAGCATTATTGCAGGCCTCATTATTACACAAAACTTCCTACCAATAAAAACACCAATTATGACAATACCAACCACCCTAAAAATAGCAGCCCTTCTCGTAACAATTGCAGGCCTACTAGTAGCTATAGAACTAGCCAACATGACAAGCAAACAAGTAAAAATTACTCCAATAATCCCATTACACCATTTCTCAAATATATTAGGATTTTTCCCCGCAATCATTCACCGACTCCTCCCAAAGCTTAAACTTACCTTAGGTCAATCAGCCGCCACTCAACTAGACAAAACATGACTAGAAGCCATAGGACCAAAAGGCCTAGCACTAACACAAATGACCATAGCAAAAGTTACAAACGACATCTCACGAGGAATAATTAAAACATACCTAACTATTTTCCTCCTAACCCTAATCCTAGCCATCCTACCTGTTCTCCTCTAAACCGCACGAAGGGCCCCACGGCTTAAGCCACGAGTAAGCTCCAGCACAACAAGCAAGGTTAAAAGCAGCACCCAAGCACAAATTACCAGTATTCCCCCACCCGATGAATACATTACAGCCACCCCACTAACATCCCCACGTAAAACGGAAAACTCCTTCAGCCCATCAACAACTACCCACGATCCTTCATATCAGCCCCCTCAAAAGAACCCTGCCACCAGACCAACTCCTAAAAGATATACTAATACATAACCCAGAACGGAACGACTGCCCCAAGCTTCAGGATAGGGTTCAGCGGCCAAAGCCGCTGAATAAGCAAAAACCACAAGTATTCCCCCTAAGTAAATTAAAAAAAGAACTAGAGATAAAAAAGAGCCTCCATGACCAACCAAAACCCCGCATCCAACCCCAGCTGCAACCACTAAACCAAGAGCAGCAAAATAAGGAGTAGGATTAGAAGCAACAGCAACTAACCCCACAACCAAAGCTATTAATAATAAAAACATAAAATAGGTCATAATTCTTGCTCAGACTTTAACCGAGACCAATGACTTGAAGAACCACCGTTGTTATTCAACTACAAGAACCATTAATGGCAAGCCTACGAAAAACACACCCCCTCATTAAAATCGCTAATGACGCACTAGTTGACCTACCCACACCATCCAATATTTCAGTATGATGAAACTTTGGCTCTCTACTAGGATTATGCTTAATTACTCAAATCCTAACCGGCCTATTTCTAGCTATGCACTATACCTCAGACATTTCAACCGCGTTCTCATCCGTCACCCACATCTGCCGAGATGTAAATTACGGCTGACTAATCCGTAACATTCACGCTAATGGAGCATCCTTCTTCTTCATCTGTATTTATTTACACATTGCCCGAGGCCTATATTATGGGTCATACCTTTACAAAGAAACCTGAAACATTGGAGTAGTCCTCCTACTTCTAGTTATAATGACAGCCTTTGTCGGTTATGTCCTCCCATGAGGACAAATATCCTTTTGAGGCGCTACAGTAATTACAAACCTTTTATCCGCTGTACCATACATAGGAGACATATTAGTTCAATGAATTTGAGGAGGCTTCTCCGTAGACAATGCAACATTGACACGATTCTTCGCATTTCACTTCCTTCTACCATTCATTGTCGCTGCCGCTACTATTATTCACCTACTCTTTCTTCACGAAACGGGGTCGAATAACCCCATCGGATTAAACTCGGACGCAGACAAAATTTCTTTCCACCCATACTTTTCATACAAAGACCTTCTTGGGTTCGTGATTATATTACTAGCCCTCACACTCCTGGCGTTATTCTCCCCAAACCTTTTAGGAGACCCAGAAAACTTCACCCCAGCTAATCCCCTGGTCACCCCGCCTCACATTAAACCAGAGTGATATTTCCTATTTGCCTATGCCATTCTCCGATCAATCCCCAACAAACTAGGAGGAGTTCTTGCACTACTATTTTCCATCCTTGTACTAATGGTAGTACCCCTACTACACACCTCAAAACAACGAGGACTAACGTTCCGCCCAATCACCCAGTTTCTATTTTGAACTTTAGTCGCAGACATGATTATCCTGACATGAATTGGAGGAATACCAGTAGAACACCCATTTATTATCATCGGACAGATCGCGTCCGTCCTATATTTCGCATTATTCCTTGTTCTCTTCCCACTAGCAGGATGATTAGAAAATAAAGCACTGAAATGAGCTTGCCCTAGTAGCTTAGTATAAAAGCATCGGTCTTGTAATCCGAAGATCGGAGGTTAAATTCCTCCCTAGCGCCCAGAAAAGAGAGATTTTAACTCTCACCCCTGGCTCCCAAAGCCAGAATTCTAAACTAAACTATTTTCTGG